CCCCAGGAAGAGAGGACTATTGAATTCCTCCTCCCTTCAGTCCAGTTTGAACCCGTCCCAGCAACGAACACCTTCCTACTGCAAGGCTTTGCTCTGCCCTTCCACTAGAATCCACTCCGGGTCGGAGGAGCAGCTAGTCCAACTTCTTGAGCAGCCGAGATATTGAAGAACGAACATTTGCTTGAATTCCTTGCCTCACCCTGAGATGAGAGGGAAGGTCGATTTGACTCGAATCCTGGACCTGATCTTTAATCCTACACCGGTTAATGATGCGATGGGAGAAGTTTTTCTTTTGTCATTTTTCATCAATGCTGGCCCAGTCGAGGTTCGTCCATGCCCAATCCCAATGGACAAACCTTAGCCCCTAGCTCTATAATCCACCCTACCCAGTCCCTGAAAGCCCTCCCGGGGGCCTAGCCCTCTTTCTTCGAGTCTTAAGCGGCTTTCATCGTTGACGAACACCTGCGCTAATAAGACAAAGAGGGAGTCTATGCCTTGAATGAATCAGTAAAGTAACAACGGATTAGTGGAATGAGGGATCAAGAGACAGATAGGGGGAGAATGGCAATCATTGGTGGACCTTCCCTTGAACGAGTCACGGAGCTCTCAACGGAGTGGTTTAGGTTCTGGAATTCCATCTCTAGTTGGGGCTTTCGGTTCGAAGGTTATAAAATGTGGTGCGGGTTCATCTCTCTCGACCAGTTCAGGTTCAAGGGAGGGTGATCGAGGGGACCCAGACTTTAGATCTCTTCTCTATGGCGGGAGGTCTCTTTCGTATCAAGAGTGTTTTGGGGAGGCCAGGGAAGACGGATTGGATCGAGAGGCGATGCTTATACCTCTTCTTTATCGATAGGATTCCCATCATTTGCAGTCTCCGGCGAAGGAGATAAGGGCGAGGGACCGAACATGTTCTATCCTCAACCTCCATCCGTCATTAGTAATCTCAATTCGCTTTTCCTATTCACTAGTACAATGCGCGCTACAACTAGCAGCCCCTTACTAGTAAGGGAAAAGGCTAGCGCGCAAGGGCTGATGAAAAGCCAGCAACTTGTTAGGACTAGGTTTTGGCTTGCCCCTTTCTTCTTATTAGGAAGATAGGTTTGGAACCCTATACAAGGGGCTGCTTGCTGCTCACCCCTATCTCTAAAGGGGCGCACACTCGTTACCACTAAACGACGAAGCCGGGAGCGGAAGGAGGGACTTGAACCCTCAACCTCAGCCTTGGCAAGGCTATGCTCTACCAATTAAGCTATTTCCGCCAGCTACGGTAGTGGCGAAGCACTACTGAGCAATTCACGTATCACTTGATACGGACGACTTCTGTTTTTCCGCCGGACCACAGTCTTGACCTCCGATCGAGCTACGAACACGAGTAGGTAGGCGGCTAGGGGGGCGGCAGGGCTGCGCCTTTTCAATCAATCTCCGGCCGCTCCGCTATTGGTGCGAGCTGTAAGGAGTCTTGATCTCGAGTCAAGCTGGGGCGTCATCTGTCTTTTAAGTTAAGTCATTTCCTAAGACGGCTCCTCTTATTCTTTCTACGATAATCCAAACTGCAGCTCCACGAGTCTGCTCGGAACCAGTCGATTCCTGAGCCATTCGTTCTCCCCTCTCGGTTGGCCTTTGCCAGCCACTAGAGCAAGTAAGAGAACCTACAGTGAATGAACTTAAAGAACCGCAGATTTTTACCGGATTGTACACCTTTGTGTCTGGCTATGTATATGGATGTGCATAAAGAAGGGACGGGGCATCTCTATCCTTTTTTGGGGGAAGAGAGAGGGAAGAAGCTGCAGCGGCACCTCACGAACTTCTTACTGGAGCAGTACTATAGGCATTTTCGAGTGTTTGGATGCACGTCTTTTGTTCATATTCCTGCGCAGTTAAGAGAGAAATTGTCCCCAAGGAAACCACTTGTGTCTTTCTTGGATATGCTCAGTCCGGGTATAGACGCTATGACGTGAAATCCAAGAGACTCGATGTATCCTTGAATGTTCTCTTTAATGGGGGCGCTTCATATTTTCCTTAACCTAATTAATCAGCCCCGGGGGAGAATAAACTGAAGCTTCACAGCCCCCTTACTGATGCGCTAGCCGAGCCTTTGCCCTGTTTGTTCACTTCAGCTTTCCATCGAATATGCCACGCTACTACAAACAAGATGAAAAACGCCCCGTACTATAGAGGCGCGCTAGCCCTATCACGTAAAGCTTAACTGTTGCCCCGTTTGCTGATAAAAGGGGGCTTTCCCTTAAGTCTACGTTTGCATTAACATGCACTATGTAAAAGGGCTTAAGTAAGTAAGAAGCCGCAAGCAGCAAGAAGTAAATCGCTATAGCCTAGCAAGGAGAGAGCTTTCACAGCAGCTTCTTGCCCTCCTACGCAGCATAAGACCGCTAGAAAGAGAGACTAAGCTATAAGAGCGAAGCCAAAGCGGACAGAGCTACTAACATTCCTCCTTTAGGCCGTTACGTTTGCCCCCCTACCAATAAAGCCAGCCGCTTAGTATCCATGTCCACTAGGGATGAGGAATAGGCTACGGCAGTTCGTTATTCATACTCGTTATTTAGATGGTTACAGATAGTCTTTCTTTGGGTTGACCGAGAAAAAAAAGCTATTTATTCCGTTGCCCGAAATGTTGACCCAACACTTGTTTTCCCGGGAAAGGGTTCAGATTTATATCGCAATACATAGCCCGTAGTGGGGAAGGCAGTTTGGTAAAGGTGAATCCTCCTGTTGGTACGTAGACGGATCGAAATGCAGGTGAAGCTGCTCCACCTGTTGATCCATCAATAGCGAAGCATAGGACTTTCATTCCCCTATCTTGGTGGTTGAGCAGTTTACCCTGAAAAGACGGATACAAGGGTGATAATCAGTTAATTCGGCACTAGCGGTAGAGGTCGCAGAGCCTTCCACTTCACTTACCTGAAAGGTAAGGCTGAAAGTGAACTTATCGATTAACCGGCACGAGTAGCATCTTCTCCTATCCCAGCATCCCTACCAGCAAGAGCAGATCCTTTTCCATATGCGGTGGCGAAGGAGCGGGCATCGGAGCAGGTGGAAAAGCCTGCATCCCTTTCATCCCTATAGTCATAGCCCGTTCCGAACCTTAACTGTGCATAGCCCGTTCCATAGACCATTGTTGGAGAATCCGAAGCGGTTGGGGCCGGAACTACCTATGGCCGTAGAGGATGCTCGCATCCAAGCCTAAGAGACAGGAGTCGATCTGCTATTCAGTTAAAAAACCGCTTTCTGAACCTCCTCATCTAAATTCGCATAGAAGTAGATGGATGCGGCGTGGTTACCATAGTTCATGCATTTATTTGAATCTCTGGAAAAGAGTTTTGGGGTTTCGGGTACTCCGAAAAAAAGTCTCTACTCTACCCAGCATTTCTCTCCCGGTTTTTATTTTACATAGGGCTTGCTGCGATTCTTTTCTTGCTGTTCGTGATTACTCTTAAATGGATGGCGAACGGATTTCAAATATCAAAAAAATAGATAACGGAATGAAAGGAATAGGCGAGAAGCTCATCTCCTTTTAGTATCTTTTGCCTCTGTGATTTGATTCTAGAGGCGGACCATAGTCTTTTCACTAAGTTCGTCGAACCTTACCTGGATGGAGACTAAGCTCTTTGAAATCGAATCTCATGAGTGGCGTTAGCCTCTGGCCATGAATAGTGAGTGGGATCTATTTTTTTATCATAACTACATTCCGGGTTTGGTTGGGTGGGACCTTTTTCCTCTAGTTCCACTGCGCTTTCCTAAATTTCCTTCCACCGCACCGGCTGCTTCTTTTTCAGGAATTCCTGATTTTGAAATATCGTCGGTGAAGTCAAATGCGAATCCGATTCTGATTCCAGTCTATTTTCGCATATTCGAGACTTCGAGTCCTACCAACCGCGGAAAGCTTCTACGCTCCGTCGTCTCGTTGGTTGAAGCTACTGGTCTAGCCTCAGCCTCTGAGGAACCCCTTGCTGCCTCTGATCTTGGTGGCATATCCGGTGCCATGACACTAGTCCCCGAAAAGAGGCTATACTTGCTTTCGTGCCTAACAGCTCATCTTGCTACTCCATGAGATCCGGTTCGAACTCAAGAATGGGGCGAGTCCCTTTGATTTGATGCTGCTGACCTCGATGCGGCTGTGCTGTTTGCTCCCCCTCTCAGCTGTCATGTCCCTTACCGCTAGTGCTACTGTGCCTTCCTTTCCCTCGGAGACCATTCTTTACCTGAATCCGGCCTAAAAGGAAGATTAGCCCCTGCCTTCTCTAAAAGCTTCTCTGATTCCCTTGACATGAATGAAACCGTAGTAGGACAAGAAACACTTGAACTAATGGCCTTGAACGAACCGGCCTGAACTGAAAAGGAATAGTTGGATTTCCAGCCATAGTCATGGGCACTCTTTCTTCGGCTGCTCTCGCTATTGGTACGGCGGCTTGAAGCTACCCTTTCTTCTTTATTGAAGTCAGTACAGAAGGACCTTGAATGCACTTTGCTTTCTCATATCGGTCTGAAGTTTCTTGGCATAACCAACTATTTTGTCCATGTAACATTACATCATAATAGGCATCGCTCATATAGGGTGGCTAGCGCTTCCTCCCCTATCACTGCCCGAACAAGGTCAGGCATGTCCCATTCGGGGGGTAATTGCTTATCGGCTATCACCACCCACTCCGCGTATTCATTGCAGATTCTCTCAAATAACCGCTCTAACTCAGGTGGAGCGCTTTGTGCGTCCGACCTAGTTGAAGAAAGAGTAGTAGAGGTACCACCTTCAGATAAAGAAAAACCCTCATCTACCATAAATTCTAGATCACTTGGCGTAGGACTACCATAGAGTATCATTTGAAAATGATTTCTCATGAAAATTTTTTCATTCGCTCTGCTCGACACCGGGATCATGCCCGGCGCAAGACTTCCTTTTTTTTTATGCAGGTTAAAAAGGCGTGGAACTCCTGCTGGAAGACTCGGCTGGTTTTTCCACCGAAAGTATAGAAGATAAGGTGTAAAATGTAAATCACTAGGTGTTGGATTCCCCTATAGTACCAGACTCTTGTTATTCATTACAGAATACTAGCTTCTATCGCTCCTTGCTCGCGGAGCAGCATACCGGAAAAAAAAGGAACCTTTCTCTCTCTTATCATACGCAATATCTCAATTGAAAGGGAATGTAATTCTCTCATTCAGCATGGTGCAGCTTACACGTTGATGAGCACAATGCAATTCACGTCACAGCCACTTTCTTGAACTATATTACGAGATTTTTCTTTTTTAGAAAGATTGTCTGTCCTAAGTGATCAAAGAAACTTCAGACCGATATGTCAGGCGAGCGTCGAGCAGTGAGCTTGGAGAGTAGAGTCGAGGTAAGGTCAGGAAGGATAGCGTACAAGTGAAGCCCACTAGAGAGAAGTTAGCTGGCGGGTTCTTGTTTTCCGATAGGAAGAGGAAGGAAAACGCTTTGCTTCGACCTGACCTTAAAGTGGATGAGAACACGAGGTTAGTAAATCAAGCAAGTTGACGGTCAGAGAGAAAATCAAAAACACGACTGATAGAAAGAGTAAGAGCGAGAGCTCAATCATAGATAGGGAAGCCCTTTCACAGAATCCGTAGATTCTCTCCCTAAGAGCGGAGCCACTTGACCAGAGAGATAGACGATGTTTGCACGGGTACCCCTTGAATCAATGCATTAATTTGACGTTGGGGCTAAACCTCTTTTTGTTTGGCCCATGAGGATACTTTCACTATACTTGCTCTTCTTGCCTGCTCCTCCGTCTTGCGCTTGTCACGAAAGATTATGCCTTGAAGAATGAACGACTGAAAGATCAAACTCCAGTGCGCTCCTGGAAACTAGAATGCAGCAAGTTCAAGCCTTAGCGCAAGATTCCTAAAGGCGCAAGCACTTCCTTCTTTCTCAGGGAGTGGATTCTTCCTCTCCCGAGTTGAGTTAAGATTCGACTAAGATGGTAAAGGATGTTAATGTCACCATCGAAATGGAAACCACTGAAACGTCTGGATATGCCCTCGTTTCGTCTATCTAGCTGACAGCTGTAATTGGATTGATCCCTTTTCATCTTGGAATCCCACCGGAGTGAGTAGACACGGATGCACTACTCTTCCGTCCTCTTCTTCCTATGGATGCTCTTCTAGCCCTTCTTTCACTTAGATGGATCCGCTTAGCACTTGCTTGCCAGGAGCTTCACCTTCGAAGAGAGATTTGGGAGGCAAGATGGATTATTGAGAAAGGGGCGAGATGGAGAATAGGGAATGGGAGGAGAGGGCTAAGACAAGGATCAGGATGTGAAGTGAAGGTCAACAAGTCTTTCTAATTGAGAGTTCAAAAGGCAGAAATCTTAGAACCTTCACCTTGGACGGCAGTTCACTAGCTTAGTGTCAGCCCCAGGCCAGGGATCACAGTCGAGATCAAGCAGGAGCGATTCACCTGATCGACATTAAGAGTTCGCTCTCCAAACAGCTCCACTCCGCTATTACCTTACTATACCATACTATGCTATGATAAGAAGAAGGATGCAATCGCTTTCTTCTTTATACTGATTTCTATTAGGGGCTCGTGTTCTAAGGATCCGGGTTCTACTAGGGATCCGTGCTCTAAGTACCTGTACTAAGTTAGGGCTCCGTCTAGATTAGGTTCAGAAGAGTTGGAGGAGTTGAAAGATCTGCCGAATAGACATTCTCCCTCTTCTTAATTAGCTAAATTCCTGGGATCGCTTTTGGTTGGCCTTTGTGATGGGTTAGGTCAGGCGGGCTAGAACCTAAGATAGAAGGGAAGCGTGAGGTCCCTTTCCTGATGTGGTTGGGGGAGCTATGGAACCACTTGTTGGCATTGGCTTCTTGGATCAGTCCCTCATCTTTCTGAAGTGAAGTCGGCAACGAGGTTGATCCGTTTGCTCTTCATTAGCGAGAGAGATAGAGATGGGATACGGAGGCAGCCTCACAAAGAGAACTGGGTCTTGGGAATGAGGGCTTGCCCACCTTATTATTAACATTCTTTGGTCGAGTTGAGGACAAGTCCAATAAGCAAGAAGGCTCACAAGCAAGCTCCCAACGCAGAAGGGAAAGGCCCACATCGATTGAATGGGTTGCATTCTCAGCTCCTAAAGATCTCAAGCAATGGATACGATTTCATCCAGCAGGCAAAGGAGGCTTTCTCAATCTGTCTTTGCTTTAGCCTCATTCCTAGCTCTTATAGGCATCGCTCGCTAAGACAAAGTCATAGATTACGATCTATTTAAAGAACTAGGCGATCACCTTCTTCTTTCTTCTTTTTAGTAAGAGATTCGTGAGTTTCAGGCTTCCTAGAATAAGATACTATACTCAATGTCAGATTAACTCGTTCTCCGTCCTAATGCAATACTTTGGCATGACACCTGAAAGGGATAGCTTACGATAGTTCCAGAAAGGGATAGAACCTGGACTGGAATAAGAGAAAGGCGGATCAAAGTGCAATTCATGAGAATGTTAATGCTTTTTGGGCAGGATGAGGTGAAAGAAGAAGACATGGCAAAGTGAGGTGGACAAGGGCCGACACCAACCCAAGCGGTAAGACATAAGATATCTCGACTCCTCACATGCGATCCATGGCACGCGAGTCTCCAAGAGAGAGAAGCACCCGATCCCACTCATGATTAGAATAATAGAATAAGTCAAAAGCGGGTCTCAATCTTGGCTCAGGAACTCCCGGATCCTTCTTTCCGCTTTAGGTAACGCGGTAGGCTTGAAACGAGACTCTACTTCTATTACAGGACTTCTTCCAACAGACTTGCCAGTGACCGGTCCCTTCCATTCCTTTGTTCTATTACCTTCGATATCACGTCCAGGATTCCTCTGTCTGTTTTGTGTTGAATTGGTTGAGTCCAGCTATCGACGCAGGGGAAAGGGAAGCAAGTAAGCCATAGAGTCAGGCATAAAGCTAGGCCAGCTGGGGTAAGTGGCCCAGGAAGCTACTGTTACCCGTGGAGTTGAGACTGCTTATCGGGAATCCGCCGTGGGAATAAAGGAAGACTGCTTTTTTTTTATTGGGACCAGCTGCGCTTACCTTGCTTAGCCATTGAAGAACAGACCCATTTTATTAACAATAAGCGTTTTTTACTCATACACATTGCGATTGTGTCTCCTAATCGAAATTTTAGTTAAGGTTTGTGGAGAAACAGTCTTTACCTATGGTTTCGTGACCCTAGTACTCATCGCGGTCGGTTTCATTATTTAGAATTCCCATAGGAATTGGAAACTAATCCGAGAAATATTGGAATATAACAAAAAGTTAGGAGTTAGTATGGGTTGTGCCTTTGGATGGTTGGGCATTAAAATTAGTCCTTGGAATAAACCGGAAGGAAAGGATCGACCAAAGGAGTAGCTATTGAGCTGTGGAATGTGCTGGTAAGGGAGAGTCCGGATGTAGTCTTCATTAGTTTTTTGTCCGAGGAGGAACCGGGTTACCAAAACTCACGACATTAAGAATGTGGTAGTTCTTTGAATGCAAGAGGTGTTGGTTCGAATCCAACTCGTGAGAAGGAATCCATGCACAAAGCAAAGGCATCAGGAAGAGGGGCGTAGCAAGAAATCCTTTAACAGCAGCAAAGACTTCGGAATGGAAACCTTATCTTAATAGGAAGTGGACAAGAATCATCGCTCCAAGAGAAGCAGACAATAGCCACTATCCCTGATTCCATGCAAGTGCTATAATCCGATCTGACTCCTCACGCTGGCAAGGAAAGAAATGACATAAAGGGAGGTCCTAACTGAATGAATTGAGGTTGAGTAAAAGCCATTCGCTTGAGAACAATTCTGCGATTGGAATTCGATCTGGGATTGGGATCTTAGGGCACTGAGAACCTACTGTATAGTACATTCAAGAGTACTCCTCATAAAAAATGTACAGAATAAAAGGCACACCCTATTCAAGGCCATGATGGTCACTCTCCCCGCGCTCTACTACAGGAAAGCTAGCCTGGTTGATCCACTACACGCTAAGAAGCAAGTCTCGACTAACTAAGTAAATCCGGGTTAGACTGAAAGTGACCAGAAATTTAAATCTTCTTTCACAGACTAGCGAGAGTTAAAAAGAGCGAAGCATAGCCGTGTTTAAGCCGAAGTGATTCCCGTGTTTACTGAGCTATATCTCTATCTATTAGTTAGCCGGCTTAAAGAGTTTAGACTCACGATACCGAGAAAGCAAGCCGATCATAGACGGGGGTTTAAGCTTGAAGTGAAGTGTCCGACCTAAGGTGAATCAGATGTTCGAAGGAGACTGTTCATGAACATGGATTGTTGGTATACCTGCACAATAGCTTTCTCTACAAGCCTACAAGCTTAGCTTTGGTTTAGCTTCCAACTAAGGCTAAGGGCATGGCATGTTCCCAAGCTAACTCTTGATAACCTCTGTTCACGCTCACGATGTTACTAGCACGGCTCAGCTTCTTTCCATGCTAGGTGAACTAAGCACAGGAGAAGCCTACAGGAAAGGAGATCTCGCTCTTTCCTTTCACCGGTCGGGATGTGCATCCTATCCTATAATAAGCAACTGGATGTTTCCAGCTTGGGACTTAGAGTAAGCAGGAAGCGTACTTGTTAAGAGTAGGGGCGCTATTGCTGAGTGAGTGTTAATCCTACTCGAAAGGGAGTGATCGCACTACTAGTCGTAGGGCGCGAAACGGTCTAACAATAAGGTTGGAGGGAGTGAGACTTCCTATGTTAGCAATAACCGCTGCAAGAGTGAGCGCAGCTATTTCATCCGGTCTGTCTGTAGTAACCAATTCCTTTCCTGCGGTCTGTCTCTCAGTCTGTCCTCTCATTCCAGGCAAGCAAGGAAGGCAGTTCGGTAGCTCTCCAACGGGCAAGTCAGTCCCAAGAGTGAAAGGGTGTGAACATTTAGGGCAAATACTTTATTGTATTGTACGAGATTAGTTGAAAGCTTATTCGCTAACATCCTCATCTGGAAGAGTTCGTTCTGTGCCACCTCTTCTGTGAAAAAGGCTTGCGCTCCTATAGGGCACATCCCGAGGGGCGTTCCATGATTGACTGAAAACGGGCAAATATTGTATGATAAAGCACTCTCTCTCCTTTCTTTCCCTGGCTCGTTTGCTTCTTTCTCTCCTCATTCGTGCATCTAGGAGAACGAAACGGCTACCTCTTGACTTTCAACCTACGACCGAAGTCAAGGACTTGACTGGACTGATCGCACTGATTGGATTCAAAAAAGACTTGAAATTCCTTTTAAGCTCAAAGTAAGAAAAATCTAATTTTTAAATTACGTAAAAGAAGAAAAAGCTAATCTATCAGTAGGCCAACCAATCAAGATAGTTTGCTTTTTAGAAAGCGGAAGGCCCAAAGAGATCTCCAATAGTGCACCGAAATGGGGCCGGAGAGCCGGTAACCTCGTTCGCCTAAGATCGAAATCATCTGTGATTGAGACTATTATCAAACTCTGTAAGGCTAGCTATATGCTTAACACATGCATTTCGAAAGGTCTGAGACCAGAGTCTATCTGGGTGATGACTTCGGAAGATTCACTTTTTTAAGGGATAAATTGTCTGTTACCTTTCTGTATCTACTCAATTAGACTCAGACAGAATAAAGAGTCACTTCGTCCCTCTCCCTTCGGTAAAGACTTAGTAAGCACAAAAGAGAGAAGAAAAGGATCTAAGACAGAAGCCTACAAGGAAAAGTCCCAAACAAATAGGTGCCAAAGCAAGACTAGAGGAAGACTCTTTCACTGTATGAATGATTGCCTCAACGCAACTCAAGAGGGGAAGAGAGGTTGAAAGCTTGAAACAAAGAAAGGGAAATGATAGTTTAAGATTTACCGTAGGAGATATTTCATTCTTAGTGTCAGGGAATTGACTTCCATCCGATTAAAAGAAAGAAAGACTTTAAGGAGTCACTTTCATACAATCTTAATTTGGAGATTTGTGGGAATCTCAACCAACCCTCTCGCTTTGACTCGAGGCACTTTCTTTCTTCCCTATCCTCAACAACTGGTGGAATATCCCTTTCAGTCTCGCATCTTCGCCCCTCAGACTGAGCAGCATTACCGGATTGTCCTTCCTCGCTCTCCCAGATAATCTTTTACCGGAACATCGGTTGCAACTAGAAGCCGAGCCGAGCTTTTCCTCCCCTAGATTTGCCCTGGCTTATTGACTAGAAGGATAGGAATGCGTTGAAAGAATTTTTTAACATAAGGGAGCAACTAGAAGAACTATTTCCTTTTTCTTGCCCTCTGGGAGTCTTGCCCGAGTGAAACTCATACCTCTTTGTCGAGCTTCTAGCAGCTGTTCTATTGTCTGCTTCCGCTACTTATTATGTGCTCCTATCCTTTATAGTCGAGCAGTTTTCCGCGCCTCTCCTTGAAAGAGGAAGTGAAAGCTAACGAGACCGGTTATACTCTCGCTTTTAGTCATCAAATTTAGTATAGTTGAAGCTTTATTCAGGAAAGTCGGATTGGATTGAGAAACCTCCGCCCAAAGTGCTTTTCGTAAGCAGGTCCCCGTAAGTGAAGGTCCCGTTCGCACTGAAGTGATGAAAGCTCCAACTCAAGCGTACCTTTAGTAAGGGAAAATCATGGATTACCAATTATAGATGATGAAAGCTCCAACTCGCGCTCAATGGGTACGCACTCAACTTTGTTGCAAAGGCCAGCCAAGGTCCAGCCATTTCTTTCTAAAGTAAGGAAGGGTCCAACCTAGCTGTACTCAATGTGAAAATATTCCATTTTTCACCAGTGTCTATCAAGACCCTCTTGATTTGGTAGTGGTCTACAAAGGCCTCTACATACAGGGGTCGAGTATGGGGATAGCGAATGTAAAGTCAAAATCATTCTGAGTGAAGGTAATTGGTTGGGGAGAAAATAGACTTACCCCCTAGCTTCTTCTTCCCGGCTTTCTTTCGCTGCTTCATAAACCCCTAAAAAGTGGAATTCACCCGCACCTTCGAACTCTAACTCCAACTCAAACTAGAACTCATCGCTCCAAAGGGCTTCCCCCGAATCATACCACATATATATCTCTCCAATCCCCTCAAACGGAGATGCGGAAACCGCCTCTCCTTGGTATGTTACTTAGCAAGTCAGTTATGAAACTTCTTATTAATATAATGACTTTCATTACAGTGCATCTTCCCCAGTTCTCTTAAGATCAGACGGGAAAAAGATTTAAATTCTCTTTGTTCAGAAGTTACTTTAGAGATAGTTCTTCTCAAAGGCCTCTTCTTCGAATAGCGACTCTAGACTCGGAGGCGCTAGTTCCTCCCCTTAATCTACGCCGCATTCTTCCATGTCTCTCTTTGTGAGTTTTGTCTCAGTTTAGTCTCAATGGGTCAGCAACAGCTTCGACGAGGTAGGCTCCGCTCCTCGGAGTACCCACTTCCCTCTTCATCGCTCCCCCCCGATCCCGATCTCCCGTTTGAGAATAGCGTAGGTGAGAGAGGTTCTACCCGATACAACTGGCTATCCCCTTCCCCTCTATCGCCTCTTTCACCCCAAAACCTTAATTGGCTATCTT